GGGCAAGTGTTCGAATCTATTATGACATAGCATTGAGGTGCTCAACGGACCTTTTTTAATCTTCTAAGACCTTTTCCGGACTTTGAGTGAAAATTTTTTGTGTAGACTAATGTATTCAGATTTCACTAATAAGTTCCTAGATGGAACTAATTTAACTTTTTGTCTTTATCTTTATATACTTTCTATTTATATGGAAGATGTACTCTCTTTCAAATACCTCGAGCAGTTATTAGCATTATTAGGGAACATACTGGTATTTCTATTTAGTTTTTCGAGGGTCTCTTTTATTATTTTGATTGAATATTAGTTTGAATAGCAGAAAAAAAAGAAAATTCTCTCTACTGTATCATTTATTTCGACAAAATACCGGACGAAATAGAGCAAGAAGGAATATAATGAAATTTTGTGATTGGTTATTCCTATAACCTATAAGAAATGATTTAGAAATGATTTTATTGTTTGACTCAACAAACAATAAATTATAACAAATGAAATATATATATATAATCAACACTAAATACAAATAATAAATATATATATATTATTTATATTCTCTATAAAGAATAATAGAGAATATAAATAATATATATATAATTAAATAATATATATATAATTAAACTCAAAAAAAAAATAAACAAAGTGTTGTTCTTATTTAAAACGCCCTGTGATCTTCAACCAATTCTGTGCTTCAATATAATTACCAGGGTTAAGGGCTATAGCTTGTTTCCAATATTCAGCGGCTTGGCTAAACCAAGACTCCGCAATTTCAGAGTCTCCCTGTCGAATGGCCTGTTCTCCACGGTCGGAATAGGTGAATAAATTCCTTCCCTTAGAACCGTACTTGATAGTTTCCTGACTCATACGGCTCAGCAGTAAAATCTTTTGATGTTCTATTATTTTGGTTGGAGGTAACCAAAAAAAAAGAAAGAAGAAGTTAATTACATGAGTTTCAAACTTGAATTTTGATTAATAAAGAATTGAAAATATTCAAAAAATTTCATCCCTTTTTTATCGTTTTATCTTTTCTCCTACCTTCAGAAGAATAAATAAAGCATCGTCATTAACACTCTCATTATAATTTTCGAAAAGGTAACTATCTCGATTTCATATATCATATACTTTACTTATATGATATATCAATTTCTATAGAATCTTTGAGAAAGACTTTTCTTTATAAGAAAGAAAAAACTTACTATCTTTGGGATCTGATACTACACCGCTGCTCAAAACCTCAGGGGATCCACTTTATTACATAAGTAGATTCCTAACTTTTCTATCATGATGTAATTAAGCAGTTCTTATTGTATCGGCTCAAAACCGCATTAATTGATCCTTACGGTGCTTCCTCTATCAATTAGATCTTTTATCCATAGAACAAAAAAGTATCTAGGCATACCAATTCTTTCATAGTTTGACTTCTATGAAGTTTATTTCTTTACTACAGCTGATAAAAATCGTTGTTTTGAACGATATATATGTAGAAAGCCTATTTTTTTTTCTAGTATTTATTTTTACATTAAAATTAGCAAATTTACTCGTTCTTTTCTTTTTTTTTCTATAATGGAGATAGTCGCACGTAATGACAGATCACGGCCATATTATTAAAAGCTTGGGGTAAGAATGGGTTTCGTTCGAGTGCTCGAAAATAATATTCCAAAGCTTTCGTATGTTCTCCGTTACTTGTGTGGATAAGGCCTATGTTATAAAGTATATAACTTCGATCATAGGGATCAATTTCCAGTCGCATAGCCTCATAATAATTCTGTAAAGCTTCCGCATAATTTCCTTCAGATTGAGCCGACATTCGTTACGGTCGTCATTCGCATTCGGTTCAAAGAATCTCCGTTCCAGAACCGTACGTGAGATTTTCATCTCATACGGCTCCTCCCTTATGTGTATAATGATCAAAAAATACATAGAATCAAAAAAGATTGCAGTATTCTCATTATCAACTGAGCAGGGCTAGTGTTTTTACAGCAAATCTCTAGCCAACCTTCCTGTAAAATTTTTTTTCTTAACATCAATCAAGTATGCTGATACTGGATAAAAAACAGTAACTCCAACAATTTCTTTGTCCTCAACGCTGCTTAATTTCCCGGAATTAGTCACTTCAACAATCTTCGATGGTTATACGAGTATCCAAAAATATGAACGAGATGGATGTTTATTGTCCCAACCATTCTTGTCAGTCCCGATCCCGATAAGATAAGGAAGGATATTTTTTATTTTTTACAAAGTTTTCGTGTTGTTGATTCCCAAGCGTAGTGCTTCTTCCCCCATGCCACCTATTAGTACTAGTGGAGTAGCCCCATAAGTATAGGTATAACCTTTCGCTTAATACTATAAACCTAAAATTGAAGCATATGAGGCTGCATTAATCGGGGATACACGACAGAAGGAATTAATCGTTTTATTTATCAATTTCACCTTCAGCAAGCGTAGGTTTTTTTCCATTTTTTTCTTTCTTTTCAAACAATATGTCTTTCTCCTAAGACTGATT